TAATGATTATTCCATCCCTTTTCCTCCTTGGTTGGATCATAACCAAATCCAAATTTCTCGAATTAGTTATAAGAATCCATAGTAAAATAAAGTTCTTGGTTATTCAACTTAGATGAAGTAATAGCTCCGTTCATTTGTATACTACGAAATTTATATGAAATTCAATTCAAAAGTCTCCTATCTCTCTTTGTCCGAAAGGGGTACAATTTGAGTGGAAGGTACACATCTTTTTAGAATTTTTCTGTTTTTATGTTATTTTGTACTGTACAACTCCTTTGTTTGTGGGATCATTTTCCCCGAGGGGGTAATGAGAAGAATTATAGAATGGATTGCTAATTATGCCTAGATCTCGGATAAATGGAAATTTTATTGATAAGACCTCTTCAATTTTAGCCAATATTTTATTACGAATAATTCCGACAACTTCAGGAGAAAAAAGGGCATTTACCTATTACAGAGATGGTGTGATTTGATTTTTTTTCTTGTTTTTTTTTTTTAAGACGCGGTTCGGAATAGAAAGAACCAAATTATTGAAATAAAGCTACGCTTAGTGAAGGTAAAGTTTGGAAATAGAACAATTCCTTCTGTCGTGTATCCTCGATTGATCCAGCCTCAGATACTTTAATTGTCAATTGTCGATTTTAGTATTGAACGAAAGGTTACACCTATAGGTTCTGTATTGCGGGTCAATCCTACTCCACTAGTACCAATAGGCGGCATAGGGGAAGAAGCACTACACTAGGAATCAACAACACGAAAACTTTGTTATAAATTACCCTTTTCCTTTGCGGTATCGGGATTAACAAGAATGGTTGGGACAACAAACATCCATCTCGTTCGTACTTTGGATACCCGTATAACCATCAAAGATCGTTGAAGTGACTAATTCCTGGAAATAGTAGGCGTTGAGGACAAAGAAATCGTTGGAGTTATCATTTCTATAATACGATTGGTGTTAAGAAAAAACCTCTTGCGGGAAGGCTGGCTAGAGATTTCTTGTAAAAATACCAGCCCCTGTCAGTTCATAATGAGAATAGGGAAATTTGGATTCCATGGCTTATTCCCCTTAGTACTATGCACAGAAGGGAGGAGCCGTATGAGATGAAAATCTCACGTACGGTTCTGGAACGGAGATTTTTTGAATAAAATGAACGACCGTAACGGATGTCGGCTCAATCCGAAGGAAATTATGCGGAAGCTTTACAGAATTATTATGAAGCTACGCGACCAGAAATTGATCCCTATGATCGAAGTTATATACTCTATAACATAGGCCTTATACACACAAGCAACGGAGAGCATACAAAGGCTTTGGAATATTATTTCCGGGCACTAGAACGAAACCCATTCTTACCACAAGCTTTTAATAATATGGCTGTGATCTGTCATTACGTGCGACTATCTCCACTATAGAAAGAAGGAAAAAAAGATCAAATTGGCTAGTCAATACTAGAAAAAAAAATAGGCTTTCTACATATGCATCGTCCAAAGCAACGATTTTTATCAGCTGTAGCAAGGAAAGAAACCTCATGATAACAAAAAAAAAATAGGAAGAAAGAGGTGTGGCCTACATACTATACTCTATGGATAAAGGATCGAATTGATAAAGAAAGCACCGTAAAGATCAATTAGCGAGCTTTTGGGTCGATACAGTTAAGAACTGCTTACTTATGTCATGATATGGGATATAAAGTTAGGAATCAACTTATGTAATAGAGTCGATCCACTAAAGTATTGAGCAGCGGTGTAGCATCAGATCCCAAAGATAGTAAGTTCTTTTTTCTTATGGAAGAAAGTCTTTTTCAAAGATTCTATATAAATTTCATATATGAAACCGGGATAGTTACCTTTCAGAAAATTATAACGATATAGGGGATATCTATACTTCATTTTTATGAAGGTGGGAGAAAAGCTAAAACTAATTATTGATCAAAATTAGAATTTGAAACTTATGTAATTAACTTCTTCTGGTTAACCCAAGAAAAATGGGATAGATTTATCATAAATCTAATTCAGTTAGCATAGGGTAAATTAAGATGAGACCGCAAAAAGAATCGATTGCTGAGCCGTATGAGGTAGGAAACTCTCAAGTACGGTTCTAAGGGAAGGAATTGACCCACCTATTCCAACCGGGGAGAACAGGCCATTCTACAGGGCGATTCTGAAATTGCGGAGGCTTGGTCCGATCAAGCTGCTGAGTATTGGAAACAAGCTATAGCGCTTACTCCAGGTAATTATATTGAAGCACATAATTGGTTGAAGATCACGAGGCGTTTCGAATAAAACCACTCGTTAATTCATTAAAATTGATTCTTGGATCAATCAAATAACAAATAAAATAAAATAGATCGTTACCATGACATGAGAAGATCCAATCAAGAATTTCATTATATCCCTTCCTTGTAAAATCATTCTATTTTGTATGGTATCTTATAGGGATAAATGATACGGATACCGTACAGAGTAGAACTAATAAAAGATACCTTCGATGTATCTTATT